ATGATTGATGGCGGTCAGACACGTATGCCCCCATCGTCTAGTGGTTCAGGACATCTCTCTTTCAAGGAGGCAGCGGGGATTCGACTTCCCCTGGGGGTAGGGTACTACAAAAGGAAGTTGCTCGTGCATTATCTATCAGCATCAAATTTAAAATGGAATTGATTTTTCCTGGGTCGATGCCCGAGCGGTTAATGGGGACGGACTGTAAATTCGTTGGCAATATGTCTACGCTGGTTCAAATCCAGCTCGGCCCAAGAATTCGCTCATAGATCGTCAGATCTAAATTGTTGTCTTGCAGGATACATGGGAATAAAAGAATTGCTTTTTTATAGATACTAAAATGATCTAGATTCATATCAGTATCTGTAAATATAAATAAAGTCTAAGGAAACGCTATTTGTTTATTGAAAGAGTGATTATCAACCGATTTTGAACTACTGAAAGGATTATTAGTAATGCAATTTGTGTTCCTTATCACTAAAAAGAAAACGCATAGCCATGTTGGTATCACGATCACTATCTAACTTGTATCTCTGTTATAACAGGAAAAAGTAGGGTTGAATTCAAACCTAAAAATATTGATGCGGTATACCTCATTTCCCTGGGATTGTAGTTCAATTGGTCAGAGCACCGCCCTGTCAAGGCGGAAGCTGCGGGTTCGAGCCCCGTCAGTCCCGACGGTTCAAATAAACAAAAAAATTCATCTATACATTTTTTTCTGGCAAAAGAGGCACACCGAAATAAATCGTATTTCAGCCATTCAACCTTCTCAATCTCAATAGGTATTTTTGATTTTTTAGTTATTTCTTACCAAGGATATACAAATATATCAAATGTAATTACTTCAACTAGTACTGATTGATGGGGAGAGGTGTAGAAGTGCAGTTGTATAATTGTTGGGAACATCATATTTTGGAACAGAAAATTCCGGATTACAGGGGATAGTGTACTGTGTCTAGTTTAACAATTTATTGCCTCCATCTAATGGGATAGAGTATCATATGTTTCTCGGGAGCACCTGCACAACTAGAATTCATTTATTGTTTACTACAAAATTAAATTTTAGTTACTCCGAAAAAAGTTTTCATATGAAAACTTTTTTAATTTATATTTCTAACTCTGCAGTCTCAATGACTCAAACTAACTCCTTTTAAAAAATCTATCTCAGTCAAATTTTACACCGAACGTTTAATGTATGCTAGCAAGAAAAGATAATATTAAGAAAAGAAAGATCAAACAAGTTATTCGTGCGATAATGAAGAATTTTTTTTTCTTTTTATCTTAGTAACTAGTCAAATTAAGGGTGCTGTCGATAAAAGAACAAAGCCGCTAAAATGAAATAATTTTAGAGAAGATTATAACCGGACTTTTGCTTTTTCACACTTTTCTTTTTCTTACAAGAAAAACAAAATTATATCCTAAAAATAAAAAAGGAGTTTCGAGTTTAACCCCCTTTTATTGTTGTTATTTTTTATGGGGTCAATGCAATGTAAGTGTAAACCGGTCAGATGATACTTCATCCGATGATTGTCCAAGGAAGATTTTAGGTTACGGATATAAAATAAAAAAATATTTCTTGATTCGATTCCGAATTCGATTGAGTATGGATAAAGGAGCTTCCTATGTTATACTATCCTATGTTATACTATTTAATTAGCGACGACGAAGTAATTTGATAGTCCAGCTATTGGTATTCATAATATTAATGCGAGTCAATATCGTTGAGATGTAATTCATCCCGTTGAATTTACAGGCGAATTTTTTTTATCTCTATGGGATTAAATCCCGAGTTATTGCGAAGTAAAAACAAAATAGATTATGGAAGTAAATATTCTCGCATTTATTGCTACTGCACTCTTCATTCTAGTTCCTACTGCTTTTTTACTTATTATATATGTAAAAACGGTCAGTCAAAACGATTAATCAATCTGAATTTTCTTAGGTCTTTATCAACGAGAATTATTTAAGAAACAAAGTATTCCAATTGCGTTTCTTAAATCCTCATTTAACTACGCAGGCTAAAATCAACAGTATTCTATGAGATTTTATAATATATATGGTAGAAAGATTGATATCTTTCTACCATATTATCTATTAGATTGGCTTTTGTCGTGTATAAAGTTGTACGGTATAAAGATACCGGCTTAATCTAGATCAATCCAAAAGAATCAAAAAGTTACTTTTACGGCGTAAATTCCGATATGTCTTATTATTTAAAAGTGAAATCCCAGTATCCATCGAAAAAGACAAATAAATAATAAAATAATAAATGGTCTGTTGTGCCTTATTGTTCCGCTATATGTCTGAGAAAAGCCCTGCGGCGAAATATAGAATTTAGGAAAACGAAAAGTTCTTACGATCCCTACCCGTATCCCCTTCCGAAATACAAACATGGGAAGCATTTAAATATCTGTTTCATTGACATTATTCTAATGAATGTTCAAACAAAACCCTTTCTATAAAACAATTGAGAAAGTTTGATTCCTTACCGCAATTACATTAATTGTAATTCTAGAGTCCACTTCTTCCCCATACTACGAGTGAAAGAGAAAATGTAAAGACTACCATTAAAGCAGCCCAAGCGAGACTTACTATATCCATGTGAATTATGTCCCCAATCTCTATGAATATGAAGGAATTTTTCCAGTCTTGTTCTCTAATAATAGTGAAATCCGGGGTGCATAGTCAAAAGGGGGTTCTTACCCCAAACTCTTTATTTATTGACCCAATCCAACAAAGGCACTTATAAAAAATTTTGAGAAAAATTTTATGATCATTATGGATAATGGGGAAAGATAAAGCACAAGCAAAATCTGCAATAACCTCCGTCGGCCGCGGGAGTCGTAGGTACGAATAAAAAAAATAATATTATATAACCAAAGTGGATCATTATCTATCACACACATACCTCTGTTTTTATTTTTGATTTGATCTATATTTCGTCTCTGTTAAAAAAAGGATAGACAGTCGTTTATATAGAGGTTACTGACCATAAGTTTTTTGCCACTTTTAGATAGAATATATATATAAACGTTACATATAAATATCTTTCGCGAAACACAACCCCCTATATGCTTCGAATCAATCGCATACCCACGGCCACGTCCCCTCAGCTGGGGAATTTTTCAGGGAGTTTCGGTCTTTTGTTGATCAGGCGACACCCGGATTTGAACCGGGGAAAAAAGGATTTGCAGTCCTCCGCCTTACCGCTCGGCCATGTCGCCAAAAAAGAGATGATAATCTTACTTCCTTTTAGTTGGAGGTGGATTACTGAACTTATTTTTTTTTTACTTGCATCGAGAATCTCGTTTGCCTTAACTAAAATAAATAATTCCCCTTTTATTAGAGGATTGATTGTATAGTCTTAGCAACTATGCAATGCCGAAAAACCTCCCCTATACTTTCTATTGAGAAGGCAAATTCATTAAAAATCGGAACCATTAACTATTGACTTGTGACTTGACTGCACATTCATGAAGGATTCTTCAATTTGGATCGCAAATTATGTTTCCCTAATGCAAAAATAAAGTCAAAATAATAGCTTAACTAATTATTATTGATTCCTTTAAATTTTTCTTAATCTTTATCTATTCTTTATCTATTTCGATTTTATTAAATATAATATACGTACTTTTATATATGTAAAGTAAACCCCGGAACCATAACAGAACTTACCTAGATATATAATGGAAGATTTTTTATTTAATATATTGTGCCCATAAGGGGGAATTATCAGAAACTATCGTACTTCTATTTTTCATTGAAGCGGTTAACGAAAAAAGTAAAAATTTGGATAAAACACCGACTGCGTTGCCTGCCCCGAATAGAATTGCAAAAAGGGTTAGACGAATTTTAATTTTCGGGATATAGAGAAGATAGCTATACATATTTACTAAATACAACTAAATATAACTCGCTTACCAAATGTATTTTATGAATTCTAGTTCATAATATAGGTCAAAGTTTCTATTTATTTTATCAGCACATCTTTTTTACAATGAAATACAAAAGAGGGGTTAAGTAATAAAAAAATCAACGTCGGACAATTTCTTATTATTAAATCTTTATCTCGGCGAACAGATAAAATATCGAATCCTTTTCTTTTAGGGTATCCAATCGGATTGGAATCTGTAATATCAGTATATATAGTAGTAATTAAATCACTTTTGGTCTGCTATAAGAAATCTGAGGAGTATAATTTTCGTTCCAAAAATGTTTTCTCAATTCCTTTCATCTTTTCATCTTACAAATTAAATTCAAAAATTTTACTTGAGTAGAAAATTATCCCCATTCATACATATTTTATACTTTTCATATTGGGTAAAATTTTATGTGATTCAGTAAACAGAATATAAATTCCAGCGGCGTTGGGTCGATCTATATGATTCGATGAAGAATGCGCTAATAAGGGGATTTTTCTATAAATGGGAAATTCATTTCAAATGTTCCGGGATGGAAGTGAGGGAATGGCGACAATACCGGGTCTCAATCAGATACAATTTGAAGGGTTTTGTAGGTTCATTGATCAGGGCTTGACGGAAGAACTTTATAAGTTTCCCAAGATTGAAGATACAGATCAAGAAATTGAATTTCAATTATTTGTGGAAACATCTCAATTGGTGGAACCATTTCTAAATGAAAGAGATGCTGTGTATGAATCACTTACATACTCTTCTGAATTATATGTCTCCGCGGGGTTAATTTGGAAAACCAGTAGGGGTATGCAAGAACAAACAATTTTTATTGGAAACATTCCTGTAATGAATTCTCTGGGAACTTTTCTAGTAAACGGAATATACAGAATTGTGATCAATCAAATACTGCAAAGTCCCGGTATTTATTATCGGTCAGAATTGGACCATAACGGAATTTCGGTCTATACCGGCACCATAATATCAGATTGGGGAGGAAGATCAGAATTAGAGATTGATAGAAAAGCAAGGATATGGGCTCGTGTAAGTAGGAAACAGAAAATATCTATTCTAGTTCTATCATCAGCTATGGGTTCGAATCTAAGAGAAATTCTAGAGACTGTTTGCTATCCTGAAATTTTCTTGTCTTTCCTAACTGACAAGGAGAAAAAAAAAATTGGATCAAAAGAAAATGCCATTTTAGAGTTTTATCAACAATTTGCTTGTGTAGGTGGTGACCCGGTATTTTCTGAATCCTTATGTAAGGAATTACAAAAAAAATTCTTTCAACAAAGATGTGAATTGGGAAGGATTGGTCGACGAAACATGAATCATAGACTTAATCTTGATATACCCCAAAACAATACATTTTTGTTACCGCGAGATGTATTAGCAGCTGCAGACCATTTGATTGGAATGAAATTTGGAATGGGTACGCTTGACGATATGCATCATTTGAAAAATAAGCGTATTCGTTCTGTGGCGGATCTCTTACAAGATCAGTTTGGATTGGCGCTGGTTCGTTTAGAAAATGTTGTTCGAGGAACTATATGTGGAGCAATTAGGCATAAATTAATACCGACCCCTCAGAATTTGGTAACTTCAACGCCATTAACAACCACTTATGAATCTTTTTTTGGATTACATCCATTATCTCAAGTTTTGGATCGAACGAACCCATTGACCCAAATAGTTCATGGGAGAAAATTGAGTTATTTGGGCCCTGGAGGATTGACAGGACGAACTGCTAGTTTTCGTATACGCGATATTCACCCTAGTCACTATGGGCGTATTTGCCCAATTGACACGTCTGAAGGAATCAATGTTGGACTTATCGGATCTTTAGCAATTCATGCCAGGATTGGTTCGTGGGGGTCTCTAGAAAGCCCGTTTTTTGAAATTTCTGAGAAATCAAAAAGGGTCCAGATGCTTTATTTATCACCAAGTAGAGATGAATACTATATGGTAGCGGCAGGAAATTTTTTGGCCTTGAATCGAGGTATTCAGGAAGAGGCGGTTGTTCCAACTCGCTACCGACAAGAATTCCTGACTAGCGCATGGGAAGAGGTTCATTTTAGAAGTATTTTTCCCTTCCAATATTTTTCTATTGGAGCTTCCCTCATTCCTTTTATCGAGCATAATGATGCGAATCGCGCTTTGATGAGTTCGAATATGCAACGCCAAGCCGTTCCTCTTTCTCATTCCGAGAAGTGCATTGTTGGAACTGGGTTGGAACGCCAAGCGGCTCTCGATTCTGGGGTTCTCGCTATAGCCGAACATGAGGGAAAAGTTATTTCTATAGATACTGACAAGATCGTTTTATCGGGTAATGGATATACTTTAAACATTCCATTAGTTATATATCAACGTTCCAACAAAAATACTTGTATGCATCAAAAAGCCCAGATTAAGCAGGGTAAATGCATAAAAAAAGGACAACTTTTAGCGGATGGTGCCGCCACGGTTGGGGGCGAGCTTGCTCTGGGAAAAAACGTAGTAGTAGCTTATATGCCATGGGAAGGTTACAATTTTGAAGATGCTGTACTCATCAGTGAACGCCTTGTATATGGAGATATTTATACTTCTTTTCACATACGCAAATATGAAATTCAGACTCATGTGACAAGTCAAGGTCCTGAAAGATTAACTAACGAAATACCCCATTTAGAAGCCCATTTACTTCGTAATTTAGACAAAAATGGAATTGTGATACTTGGAGCGTGGGTAGAGACAGGTGATATTTTGGTAGGTAAATTAACGCCTCAGATGGCAAAAGAATCATCCTATGCCCCGGAAGATAGATTATTACGAGCTATACTTGGCATTCAGGTATCTACTTCGAGGGAAACTTGTCTAAAACTACCTATAGGTGGTAGGGGCCGAGTTATTGATGTGAGATGGATACAGAAAAAAGGCGGTTCTAGTTCTAATCCGGAAACGATTCGTGTATATATTTCACAGAAGCGAGAAATAAAAGTAGGTGATAAAGTCGCTGGAAGACATGGAAATAAAGGTATCATTTCAAAAATTTTACCTAGACAAGATATGCCTTATTTGCAAGATGGAAGACCTGTTGATATGGTCTTTAACCCTCTAGGAGTACCTTCACGAATGAATGTAGGGCAAATTTTTGAATGTTCACTTGGATTAGCGGGAGGTTTGCTAGGCAAACATTATCGAATAGCGCCTTTTGATGAGAGATTTGAACAAGAGGCTTCGCGAAAACTGGTGTTTTCGGAATTATATGAGGCCAGTAAGCAAACAGCGAATCCCTGGGTATTTGAACCCGAGTATCCGGGAAAGAGCAGAATATTTGATGGAAGAACAGGCGATCCTTTTGAACAACCTGTTATAATAGGGAATCCTTATATCTTGAAATTAATCCATCAAGTTGATGATAAAATCCACGGACGTTCTAGTGGACATTATGCACTTGTTACACAACAACCCCTTAGAGGAAGGGCCAAGCAGGGGGGACAACGGGTAGGAGAAATGGAAGTTTGGGCTCTCGAAGGATTTGGTGTTGCTTATATTTTACAAGAAATGCTTACTTATAAATCTGATCATATTAGAGCTCGCCAGGAAGTAC